GGAGGAATGAAGAGCATTTTCGACCCAAGTTCGAATTTGCGACAGGATAGGTAAAAATAGAAATAAATTGATAAAATATTCCTGGAAAAATTCTGTCACTTTGGAGTCTTGTATAGAATATCAAAATTGATCCAATTTCTACCTATTATTATGATATTACGATCCGATGGGATACCAACAAAAAAAATAAATGGTTCAATCTCCTCTCTATGAATGAGATAAAGACAGAATAATCAAAAGTAGTATAGAGTTTCCTTTTTTTAACACACTAATTCAAAAAAGAATTCGCGGATTCTTTTTGGTAGTGAGTGGAATTTTTAGAATACGATTAAATTGCGTTGCGTAATATAATATAAATATACTAAGAATAGTATTGTATTTATTAAGTACATGCTGATACGGCTATCTATCTAGCCATATATCACAACTTTTATTGAAATTTCACTTGGGACAACATGGGCCACACTCCATCAAAATTTGTATTTTCTATTCAATATATTCAAATATTCAATGAAAAATTGAAACAGGATGATTCTCTATAGGGATATGTACATAAGAGAGAGATCCGGCTTGGTATCTAGGTAACAATTTCTGTTCTGGGATTTACATATATACATATATGTTGTTATAATTGAAATTGAAAAGGATTGATTATTGAAAAAAATGAATACTGATTAGTCATATTAGTCATAAATCAATTTGATTTTATGATTTTCTTTTGCCATTCAAGGAAACCAAATTTCATTGGAGATAAAAATGGAAGAACCGTTCACTAATTCAAAGTAAATTGTTAATGGTTCCGATTTGCCTCAGTCTGTGACCGGAAATCCTTTTTTTTCTACTCTCAATAAAAAAAAAAGAATTAGTAATAGAAATAGAATATAGATAATTTTTTTATCTATTTTGGACCGAATTTGGCGGCATGGCCAAGTGGTAAGGCGGGGGACTGCAAATCCTTTATCCCCAGTTCAAATCCGGGTGTCGCCTGATCAACAAAAGATTGGGGATTTCTTATCCTGTTGATCTAAATTCGATGAATTTTTGCTCCGCAAGAAGCAGAGGCAAAGGACTAAGCGGACGTGTCAATACTTGATTTTTATAACCCATAGCATAGGTTTTATAAAAGACTGTAATTTTTTTTTCTCAAAATCTGGGTGTAGCCCAAACAAACCGGTATCAATAGGGATGAAGCAACTCTCACTTATTAATTTAATGATAGGTTCGGGCCATTTATTTTATTTAATTGAAAAATCAAATAAACGGCGAGAGTCAATTCTGGGATTCAGAACTAAGGTCGGAAATCTCGGTATCCAAGGGTTCCTAAAGGGCACTCCTTTTTTGGTACTAGAATTGAAGAAGAGATTATACGAAAGACTATCATATCAAGATCTCTTAAACTGCCCTTATTAAACAAAGTAGTGTCTCGCGATACCGTCTGGTATTAAATTAGATCGGATACGATGATGGGAAATCTATTTAGGAGTTGTGGAAAGGCCCGAAGATACTTTTTATCCAGACTCACGAGAGGCTATGAGTGCTCAGACATGCAATCAGAATGGTTGGTCTACTCTTATTTTTATAGAGTAAATAAAGTAAAGTTCAAAGTTGAAAAGAAAAAATGTATGTAGGAATAGTGGTGGTGGGTTCTCCCGATTCTTTCACAGAAAGAAAGACAGTAAGCTTAGATCAAATAGGAAATAGAGGTATCTGATAGATAGTTATCTCTCTTGATGGTATATTTTTATGCTTTTTGCTTAGTAAAGAAAGGTATCAAAACAAACAAAGGGTCTTACTATTCTTACTCTTACATGCTCCACTCCATTAGAGGAGCATTCCTTTGCTATTTCCAAAGAAAAAACGTGTGTATCATCGTATTTGTACTTAATGCTTCCTGATTCTACCAGAAACCCTAAAATATAGAAACTTGTTACGGGTGTATTCATTGAATTGGTTTGGTTCATCAACAGTCTTAACTCAGAATCCTATTTTGACTCTGCGCCATTGATTCCACTATGATTATTAATCAATAATAGAATAATTCCTTCATAGAAATAGGGGCATAATTCACATGGATATAGTAAGTCTTGCTTGGGCTGCTTTAATGGTAGTCTTTACATTTTCCCTTTCACTTGTAGTATGGGGAAGGAGTGGACTCTAGGGCTGGGGGCACTACTAATTGAGTAATCGATTGCTCAATCGAACTGTATCAACTCTTTATTGATCATTTTTCGAAGCCTAAAAAAAAAAATCTCTTCCAAATTGGACTTGAATACAGTAATGAAAGATTATCATAATTGTATTTCGAAACTCAAATCTACGCATGATAGGAGATTTTTTCCAATCCAACCGTTTCCTAAATATTCTATTTTGGTGAATCAACTCTTATCAGAATTATGGATATTACAATAAGAAAAACCAATACCCATTTTTTTCTTTATTTATTTCCCTTTTTCTTTCCTTTTACCTTTCTAAAAGAAAGTCGTTCCGCTATTACGACAATACATATTTTCTTTCCGCTGGAAACGAAGCGATTAGTGATTGTCCAAAAAGGTCCTACACATAAATAACACATAATAAAATGAGATCTTTCTTCCATTGAGCGATCCATATATCACACATTTAACATTTGTTTTAGACTCCTAGAAATGTTTTTATGCTTTTTTTGACTCATTTCATGTTTAAGCATGAAAAATGGACAGGCTCTACTCTACTCCTTTTCCAAATAAAATCCGAAGAGGTTACCATATAACTCCGCGGATCATCCCTTAATTGTGACTTCTTGAGATGGGAAATCAAAATAAAAGAAATAGAATTAGAGTGCTATCTATATGTACATCTAATATATGTACATATTGTAATTTGATCTATATGAAGCCTATATTCGTATACAATACAACTTTATATAATAAAAAATAGTATACAATACTAGCCAGTGTGGTAGAAAGAACTATAGTTCTTTCTACCACACTAGCTTATTAGATACTTACTAAGATACTTCTGATTCCAGCCTAATCATTTCATTTAAGACTTAGAGTTTGAATCCCTTTCTTTCATTTCTTAAATCATTGATAAGAATTAATAATTCAAATTAATCATTTTGACTAACTGTTTTTACATAGATGATAAGTAAAAAAGCAGTAGGAACTAGAATGAACAGTGCAGTAGCAATAAGTGCGAGAATATTGACTTCCATAATCTTCTTTTTTTTTGTTTCGCAATAACTCGGGATCTAATCCCATAGAGATGAGAAATTTGACTCTTGTAAATTCAATGGGATGAATTACATCCTGATAATACTGAATCAGATCAATATTATGAATAACAATTTCTGATCTATCAAATGAATTCATCGTCGAAAATTGAATAGTATAACATAGGAAGATCCTTTATCCATACTAAATAAAAAATACCATTTTTGATTGTATCAGAAATACCCGCCGTTGGATTTTCGTCCCCTTTTTTCACTTTTTCTTTTCTATAACCTAGCATCTTCCTTATACAACTTTCCTACTTATACATAGAATTATGTACATAAAATTATGAAGTATCATATGATATGACCAGTATTCTCTGGGTCATACACAGATCCAAACAGTATAAGTGAGATAGAAAAAAGAAAGGATTAAGGATAAAAAATCGAATATTCGAACAAATGAAATTTACTAAGAATAAGAAAGGGGACGTTGCTTGGTTGGTCTTTTCTTTTATTTAGTATCCTCTCTTTATTGGATTGGGATTGGAACGTATACACGAAAAACGCAGTATGCAATTTGAATGAGAATGAAATAGATTGTTTCCAATTAGTATTAATAATTGAGGATACACAAAAAAAAGTAGGAATTTAGAAAGGATGTGCTTTAACCTGAAAAGTACTTCGCCGGGTAATTTAATTCTATTTATATTAAGTGTATCGTACAATAAACGAAGACAATTTATGTCTGTACTCCCCCAAAAATATGGGCACTCTATTCCATTTCATTGATCAAGAACAATCGAAAAAGAAAGTGAGTATGGTATCTCTTAAATTTAAAATACTGAATATAGTCAGTCTGAATATAGCAATACTACCGATTGTACTAATCTACATATGTCTCTCCCTTATCAATCAGTACTAGTGAAAGAAATTCCCCTATTTGTCTGATGATAAATGCGAAACAAAAGAAATAAAAATCCCCCTCCCGCAACGGAGATTCCATTTTGCTCCCCGTCTTCCCTTTCGCTAAAAAAAAATGAATTGAGAAATTCATCGGATCCTAGTTCGGGACTGACGGGGCTCGAACCCGCAGCTTCCGCCTTGACAGGGCGGTGCTCTGACCAATTGAACTACAATCCCAGCGAGGTGTATAGCATACATATTCTTATGGTTTCATAAGAACATTCTACTCGTCATGTTGTAACGTAACGGATACGCGAATGATATATTGATATCATATCCACATAAACACGGGCTTTAGTGAGAGTAGCGCGGATTATTAGTAACTAGTGATTTTTTATTTTATTGTTAAAAATAGATAATAAATCTTTCAATGAGATGGAGCTGACCCTTTTTCTTTATTTCTACGGATCAGGCATCTCTGTTTCCTTCTCATGGAACGGTGAATTTTTGGGCCGAGCTGGATTTGAACCAGCGTAGACATGTCGCCAACGAATTTACAGTCCGTCCCCATTAACCGCTCGGGCATCGACCCAGGAAGAATTCATTCTAGGCTTATGGATAATCCATGATCAACTTCCTTTCGTAGTACCCTACCCCCAGGGGAAGTCGAATCCCCGTTTTCTCCTTGAAAGAGAGATGTCCTGAACCACTAGACGATGGGGGCATATCCGCCCGACCGTCATCATACTATGATGATAGTATGAACAGTTTTTTGGAATTGTCAATATAATCTAATGGTATGGCTAGATCGGAAGAGTCTTTCTATCTATGTTCTAATTCTATAGAATTAGAACGTTTTTTTTTTTTTTTTGTTTGATGCTTCATGAATGAAGCATCTCATACT